GTCCTTGTAGCTTAAACCAAAGCACGGCGCTGAAGACGCCAAGATGGACGCCACCACCCCGAGGACAAAAGACTCAGTCCTAACCTTACCGTTAACTCTTGCTCAACATATACATGCAAGTATCCGCATCCCAGTGCAAATGCCCCAAACCCCTTACCAAGACACAAGGAGCAGGCATCAGGCACACCCACCCACTGTAGCCTAAAACGCCCCGCCCCGCCACACCCCCACGGGTACTCAGCAGTAATTAACCTTAAGCAATAGGCGAAAGCCTGACTTAGTTAGAGCAATCAGGGTTGGTAAATCTTGTGCCAGCCACCGCGGTCATACAAGAAACTCAAGTTAACTGTACTCGGCGTAAAGAGTGGGCTCAAACCTATCACACTAAACTAAGACCAAACCCTGCCCAAGCTGTCATAAGCTCAAGGCACCCCCAAGCCCAACCTGAAAACGATCTTAGCACCCACGACCTATTCCACCCCACTAAAGCCAGGACACAAACTGGGATTAGATACCCCACTATGCCTAGCCTTAAATCTTGATGCCTCCAAACACAAGTCATCCGCCTGAGAACTACGAGCACAAACGCTTAAAACTCTAAGGACTTGGCGGTGCTCTAAACCCACCTAGAGGAGCCTGTTCTATAATCGATAACCCACGATTCACCCGACCACTTCTTGCCAAAACAGCCTATATACCGCCGTCGCCAGCCCACCTCATGAGAGCACAACAGTGAGCTCAACAGCCCACAACCCACTAACAAGACAGGTCGAGGTATAGCCTATGAAGTGGAAGAAATGGGCTACATTTTCTAAAATAGAATAACCCAACGAAAGGGGGCTTGAAACCTGCCCCCAGAAGGCGGATTTAGCAGTAAAGCAGGATAACCAAGCCTTCTTTAAGTCGGTCCTAGAGCACGTACACACCGCCCGTCACCCTCCTCACAGGACCTCCAAGCACACTAACTAATATACCACTAGCCATCAGAGACGAGGTAAGTCGTAACAAGGTAAGTGTACCGGAAGGTGCACTTAGCACATCAGGGTGTAGCTACAACACAAAGCATTCAGCTTACACCTGAAAGATATCTGCCACCCCAGATCACCCTGATAGGCCCACCCTAGCTCCGCCAACCATAATCAAAAACCCACCACCCCGCCCAACTAAAACATTACCCCAAACTTAGTATAAGCGATAGAAAAGTACAACTCGGACGCCATAGATAACAGTACCGTAAGGGAAAGATGAAATAACAATGAAAGCCAAGCACAATATAGCAAAGATAACCCCTTGTACCTTTTGCATCATGATCTAGCAAGAACAACCAGACAAAGCGAGCTTAAGCCTGCCACCCCGAAACCCAAGCGAGCTACTCACAAGCAGCTGTCACGAGCTAACCCGTCTCTGTTGCAAAAGAGTGGGATGACTTGTTAGTAGCGGTGAAAAGCCAACCGAGCTGGGTGATAGCTGGTTGCCTGCAAGACGAATCTAAGTTCCACCTTAACCCTTCTTTTCTTTCCCCCCAGACAAACCTAACTCAAATGTGATGGTTAAGGGCTATTTAAAGGGGGTACAGCCCCTTTAAAAAAGGATACAACCTCTATCAGCGGATAACCCTCGCACACCCAACTCCGTGGGCCTTAAAGCAGCCACCCCCAAAGATTGCGTCAAAGCTCCATCAACTAAAAACCCTCAAAACCAATGCGACTCCCTACACCCACAGCAGGCCAACCTATAACAATAGATGAACTAATGCTAGAACGAGTAACCAGGACACCACGTCCCCCCAAGCGCCAGCCTACCACACCATTAACAGTAAAGCCTCAATAATAACCACACCCCCACCATTGAACACACCCTGTCAATCCAACTCAGGGGCGCACACTGGAGTGATCATAATCTACAAAAGGAACTCGGCAAACTTAAGACCCGACTGTTTACCAAAAACATAGCCTTCAGCCAAACAAGTATTGAAGGTGATGCCTGCCCAGTGACACTATGTTTAACGGCCGCGGTATCCTAACCGTGCAAAGGTAGCGCAATCAATTGTCCCATAAATCGAGACCTGTATGAATGGCTAAACGAGGTCTTAACTGTCTCCTGTAGATGATCGGTGAAACTGATCTCTCTGTACAAAAGCAGAGATAAACACATAAGACGAGAAGACCCTGTGGAACTTCAAAATCAATAGCCACCCCGCCCAACTTACCAACCCACCCGGGCTCACCACCTAAAACACTGGCTAACATTTTTAGGTTGGGGCGACCTTGGAGAAAAACAGACCCTCCAAAAACAGGGCCAAACCCCCTAACCAAGAGCAACCTCTCAACGTACTAACAGTACCCAGACCCAGTAAATCTGACCAATGGACCAAGCTACCCCAGGGATAACAGCGCAATCTCCCCCAAGAGCCCCTATCGACGAGGAGGTTTACGACCTCGATGTTGGATCAGGACATCCTAGTGGTGCAGCCGCTACTAAGGGTTCGTTTGTTCAACGATTAACAGTCCTACGTGATCTGAGTTCAGACCGGAGCAATCCAGGTCGGTTTCTATCTATGACCAACCTTCCCCAGTACGAAAGGACCGGAAAGGTGGGGCCAATACCCCAAGCACGCCCCCCCCCTCAAGTGATGTTCCCCACTAAATTACCAAAGGGCCACCTCCACCACCCCAACGAAAAAGGTTGCTAGTGTAGCAGAGCCAGGCAAATGCAAAAGACTTAAGCCCTTTACCCCAGAGGTTCAAATCCTCTCTCTAGCTCCCACCATGGCCTGACCAAACACCTCTTCCACCTACCCTATCATAGCACTAACCTACATAATCCCCATCCTAATTGCCGTAGCATTCCTAACATTAGTTGAACGAAAGATCTTAAGCTACATGCAATCCCGAAAAGGTCCAAACATCGTCGGTCCATTCGGTCTACTCCAACCCGCTGCTGATGGGGTCAAACTGTTTATCAAAGAACCAATCCGCCCCTCCACCTCCTCCCCCCTTCTATTCCTCACAACCCCAATACTCGCCCTCCTCCTTGCATTAACAATCTGAACCCCTCTCCCCCTCCCCTTCCCTCTCGTAGACCTAAACCTTGGACTCCTCTTCCTCCTAGCAATATCCAGCCTAGCAGTTTACTCGATCCTATGATCAGGTTGAGCCTCAAACTCAAAATATGCCCTAATCGGTGCACTTCGGGCAGTATCACAGACCATCTCCTATGAAGTAACCCTAGCCATTATCCTCTTATCCGTAGTCGTACTAAGCGGAAACTACACCCTAACTACCCTCGTCACCGTACAAGAACCTCTATACCTCGTATTTTCCTCATGGCCCCTAGCAATAATATGATACATCTCAACACTAGCTGAAACAAACCGCTCTCCCTTCGACCTCACAGAAGGAGAGTCGGAGCTTGTCTCAGGCTTTAACGTAGAATACTCCGCCGGACCATTTGCTCTATTCTTCCTAGCCGAATATGCAAACATCATATTAATAAACACACTAACAAGCCTCCTATTTTTAAGCCCAAGTACACTCAGCCCATCCCTAGAACTTTTCCCCCTCATCCTAGCCACAAAAGCCCTGCTCCTCTCTTCAAGCTTCCTATGAGTCCGAGCCTCTTACCCACGATTCCGATACGACCAACTTATGCACCTCCTCTGAAAAAACTTCCTCCCACTAACATTGTCCCTCCACCTCTGACACACCAGCATACCAATCTCTTATGCGGGCCTACCTCCTTATCTAAGGAAATGTGCCTGAACGTCAAGGGTCACTATGATAAAGTGAACATAGAGGTGTACCAACCCTCTCATTTCCTAACTTAGAAAAGCAGGAATCGAACCTACACAGAAGGAATCAAAATCCTTCATACTTCCTTTATATTATTTCCTAGTAAGGTCAGCTAATAAAGCTATCGGGCCCATACCCCGAAAATGATGGTTCAACCCCTTCCCCTACTAATAACCCCCCTCGCAAAACTAATTTCTACCTCAAGCATCTTCTTAGGAACAACAATCACAATCACAAGCAGCCACTGAATAACAGCTTGAATTGGACTTGAGATCAACACCCTATCAATCATCCCCCTAATCTCAAAATCCCACCACCCACGAGCCATCGAAGCCACAACCAAGTACTTTCTCGTACAAGCAGCTGCCTCTGCACTACTTCTCTTCTCAGGTATAACCAACGCATGGCACACTGGACAATGAGATATCACCCAGCTCTCCTACCCTCCATCATGTGCACTATTAACAACTGCAATCGCCATCAAACTAGGCCTAACCCCCTTCCACTTCTGGTTCCCAGAAGTACTTCAAGGATCATCCTTTACCACAGCCCTACTCCTCTCAACAGTAATAAAACTCCCTCCAACCACCATCCTACTCATCACATCCCACTCATTAAACTCTACACTACTCACCTTCATATCCATTATATCCATTGCTCTAGGTGGTTGAACAGGACTAAACCAAACACAAACCCGAAAAATCATGGCCTTCTCATCCATCTCCCACATTGGTTGAATAACCATCATCATCACCCATAACCCAAAACTGACCCTACTAACCTTCTACATTTACACCCTAATAACAGCCTCCATCTTCCTCTCTATAAATACAACCAACACCATAAGCCTCCCAACACTAATAGCCTCTTGAACCAAAACCCCTATACTAAGCACAACCCTTATGCTAACACTACTATCACTAGCAGGCCTCCCCCCACTAACAGGCTTCTTACCCAAATGACTCATCATCCAAGAACTTATTAAACAAGAACTAACCACAACAGCTGCAATTATCTCCCTACTATCACTCCTAAGTCTATTTTTTTACCTACGCTTAGCATATTGCTCAACAATCACACTCCCCCCCAACCCCTCAAACAAAATAAAACAGTGGTCTACTAAAACCCGGACCAATACTTTAATCCCTACACTCACCTCACTATCTACCTCACTACTACCACTCACCCCAATAATACTCACCACCACTTAAGAAGCTTAGGATAATATTAAACCAAAGGCCTTCAAAGCCTTAAACAAGAGTTAAACCCTCTTAGTTTCTGCTAAGATCCGTAGGACACTAACCTACATCTCCTGAATGCAACCCAGACACTTTCATTAAGCTAGGATCTTTCTAGACAGGTGGGCTTCGATCCCACAACACCCCTAGTTAACAGCTAGGCGCCTAAACCAACAGACCTCTGCCTAAAAGACTCCGATGCACTCCAAGCGCATATCGATGAGCTTGCAACTCAACATGAACTTCACTACAGAGTCGATAAGAAGGGGAATTAAACCCCTGTAAAAAGGACTACAGCCTAACGCTTAAACATTCAGCCATCTTACCAACTTACCTGTGACCCTAAATCGATGACTATTCTCAACCAACCATAAAGACATTGGCACCCTCTACCTAATCTTCGGTGCATGAGCGGGCATAGTTGGTACCGCCCTAAGCCTACTTATCCGCGCAGAGCTAGGCCAGCCAGGGACTCTCCTAGGGGACGACCAAATCTATAATGTAGTTGTCACAGCCCATGCCTTTGTAATAATCTTCTTCATAGTAATGCCAATCATGATCGGGGGGTTTGGGAACTGACTAGTCCCCCTCATAATTGGTGCCCCCGACATAGCATTCCCACGCATAAATAACATAAGCTTCTGACTACTTCCCCCGTCCTTCCTCCTCCTACTAGCCTCCTCCACAGTAGAAGCAGGTGCTGGCACGGGCTGAACAGTCTACCCTCCCCTGGCTGGAAACCTAGCCCATGCTGGGGCATCAGTAGACCTAGCCATCTTCTCCCTTCACCTAGCAGGTGTATCCTCCATCCTGGGGGCAATCAACTTTATTACTACAGCCATCAACATAAAACCACCCGCACTATCACAATACCAAACCCCACTATTTGTCTGATCCGTCCTAATCACAGCCGTATTGCTTCTGCTATCCTTACCAGTCCTAGCTGCTGGAATCACCATGCTCCTTACAGATCGCAACCTAAATACCACATTCTTTGACCCTGCTGGGGGAGGAGACCCAGTCTTGTATCAACATCTCTTCTGATTCTTCGGACACCCAGAAGTATACATCCTCATCCTACCGGGATTTGGGATCATCTCCCATGTGGTGGCCTACCATGCAGGTAAAAAAGAACCATTTGGCTATATGGGCATAGTATGGGCAATATTGTCAATCGGATTCCTAGGGTTCATTGTATGGGCCCACCACATGTTCACAGTAGGAATGGATGTAGACACCCGAGCATACTTCACATCTGCCACCATAATTATCGCCATCCCAACGGGAATTAAAGTTTTTAGCTGACTAGCTACACTACACGGAGGGACTATTAAATGAGACCCCCCTATACTATGGGCCCTTGGATTTATCTTCCTATTCACCATCGGAGGCCTTACAGGAATCGTCCTAGCAAACTCCTCACTAGACATTGCCCTACACGACACATACTATGTAGTAGCACACTTCCACTATGTCCTATCAATAGGTGCTGTCTTTGCCATCCTGGCAGGGCTCACCCATTGATTCCCCCTATTCACCGGATACACCCTGAACCAAACATGGGCTAAAGCACACTTTGGGGTTATATTCACAGGCGTAAATCTTACATTCTTCCCCCAGCACTTCCTAGGACTAGCAGGCATACCACGACGATACTCCGACTACCCAGATGCCTACACACTATGAAACACCCTATCATCCATTGGATCCCTAATCTCAATAACAGCCGTAATCATACTAACGTTCATTATCTGAGAGGCCTTCGCCTCTAAACGAAAAGTTGTACAGCCAGAACTAACCCCAACCAACGTTGAATGAATCCATGGCTGCCCGCCCCCATACCACACCTTCGAAGAGCCTGCCTTCGTCCAAGTACAAGAGAGGAAGGAGTCGAACCCTCATACACTAGTTTCAAGCCAGTCGCATACTATAACCACTTATGCTTCTCTCTTCATTGGGATGTTAGTAAACTAATTACATGGCCCTGTCAAAGCCAAACTACAGGTGAAAACCCTGTACACCCCTACATGGCCAACCCTTCACAACTAGGATTTCAAGACGCCTCATCACCAATCATAGAAGAACTAATCGAATTCCACGACCATGCCCTAATAGTTGCCCTAATAATCTGCAGCCTTGTGCTCTACCTACTAACACTTATATTAATGGAAAAACTATCCTCAAACACTGTTGATGCTCAGGAAGTTGAATTAATTTGAACAATTCTACCAGCCATCGTCCTCATCCTACTAGCCCTCCCATCCTTACAAATCCTATACATAATAGATGAACTCGACGAACCAGACCTGACCCTAAAAGCCATCGGACATCAATGATACTGGTCCTATGAATATACAGACTTCAAAGACCTCTCATTCGACTCCTACATAACCCCCACAACAGACCTCCTACCTGGCCACTTTCGACTCCTAGAAGTCGACCATCGCGTTACTATCCCAATAGAATCCCCAATCCGCATCATCATTACCGCCGACGATGTCCTCCACTCATGAACTGTGCCCACATTAGGAGTAAAAACCGATGCTATCCCAGGACGACTTAACCAAACGTCATTCATCACTACTCGCCCAGGGGTCTTCTATGGCCAATGCTCAGAAATCTGTGGGGCCAATCACAGCTTCATGCCCATCGTAGTAGAGTCCACTCCTCTAAGCCACTTCGAAACCTGATCCTTACTACTAACCTCCTAATCATTAAGAAGCTATGTACCAGCACTAGCCTTTTAAGCTAGATAAAGAGGGGAACCCCCCTCCTTAATGACATGCCCCAGCTAAATCCTAGCCCCTGGCTCTTCATCATAATCATATCATGATTCACATTCTCCCTAATCTTCCAACCTAAAACACTATCCTTCATCTCAACAAACCTCCCCATCAATAAGGCACCCATAACAACCAAAAACCACCCTTGAACCTGACCATGATCCTAACCTTCTTTGACCAATTCTCAAGCCCACACCTCCTCGGAATCCCACTAATCCTCCTCTCAGTGTTATTACCTGCCCTCCTCCTCCCCATCCCCGGTAACCGATGAATCACCAACCGCCTGTCCACTTTACAACTATGAGCCATCAACACGATCACCAAACAACTCATGATTCCACTAAACAAACCAGGCCACAAATGAGCTATCATCCTCACATCACTAATATTACTGCTATTAATAATCAACCTCCTAGGCTTACTACCCTATACATTTACTCCAACCACCCAACTATCAATAAACATAGCTCTCGCCTTTCCACTATGACTTGCAACTCTGCTTATAGGTCTACGAAATCAACCCACAATCTCTCTAGGGCACCTCCTACCTGAAGGCACACCCACCCTACTAATTCCAGCCCTAATTGTAATCGAAACCATTAGCCTACTAATCCGCCCTCTAGCCTTGGGAGTCCGCCTTACAGCCAACCTCACCGCAGGACACCTACTCATCCAACTCATCTCAACAGCCACTATCACGTTACTCCCTATCATACCCGCAGTGTCTATCCTCACTGCCACAGTCCTTCTCCTGCTGACAATCCTAGAAGTAGCAGTAGCCATAATCCAAGCCTACGTATTCGTCCTTCTATTAAGTCTCTACCTACAAGAGAACATCTAATGGCCCACCAAGCACACTCCTACCACATAGTAGACCCCAGCCCATGGCCCATCTTCGGAGCAACTGCCGCCCTGCTCACCACGTCAGGGTTAATCATGTGATTCCACTACAACTCCTCGCACCTCCTAACTCTTGGATTAGTATCTATCCTCCTAGTCATAATTCAATGATGACGAGACATTGTACGAGAGGGGACATTCCAGGGTCACCATACGCCAACAGTGCAAAAAGGCCTTCGATATGGAATAATCCTCTTCATCACATCAGAAGTGTTCTTCTTTATTGGCTTCTTCTGAGCCTTCTTCCACTCTAGCTTAGCACCCACCCCGGAGCTAGGAAACCAATGACCTCCAACTGGAATTATACCTCTAAACCCCCTAGAAGTACCACTACTAAACACAGCAATCCTCTTAGCCTCTGGAGTTACCGTCACCTGAGCTCACCACAGTATCACCGAAGGGGGACAAAAACAAGCTATCCAAGCACTAACCCTTACCATCCTACTAGGCCTATACTTCACCGCCCTACAAGCAACAGAATATTACGAAGCACCCTTCTCAATCGCTGACAGTGTTTATGGTTCAACCTTCTTCGTGGCCACAGGATTCCACGGCCTCCACGTTATAATTGGGTCCTCCTTCCTGCTAGTCTGCCTCTTACGACTAATAAAATTCCACTTCACACCGGACCACCACTTCGGATTCGAAGCAGCAGCCTGATACTGACACTTCGTAGACGTCATCTGACTGTTCCTCTACCTAACCATCTACTGATGAGGATCTTGCTCTTCTAGTATATCCATTACAACAGACTTCCAATCTCTAGAATCTGGTAGAATCCCAGAGAAGAGCAATAAACATAATTACATTCATACTTGCCTCCTCCATTGTCCTTAGCATAGCCCTAACCACACTAAACTTCTGACTCACTCAAATGACCCCAGACTCAGAAAAACTATCGCCCTACGAATGTGGGTTCGACCCACTAGGATCTGCTCGACTCCCATTCTCCATCCGATTCTTCCTCAGTAGCCATCTTATTCCTTCTATTTGACCTAGAAATCGCCCTCCTGCTGCCCCTACCATGAGCCACCCAACTAGAACACCCAATCATCACCCTAATCTGAACCTCCACAATCATCCTCCTTCTAACCTTAGGGTTAATTTACGAATGAACCCAAGGAGGATTAGAGTGGGCAGAATAAGAGAGCTAGTCTAAAAACAAGACAGTTGATTTCGACTCAACAAACCATAGTCCATTCTATGGCCCTCTTCATGTCATTCCTCCGCCTAAGCTTCTGCTCAGCGTTCACCCTAAGTAGCCTAGGATTAGCCTTTCACCGAGTACACCTTGTCTCCGCCCTACTCTGCCTAGAGAGCATAATACTGTCAATATACATCGCCCTATCGACATGACCAATCGAAAACCAAACACCCTCCTCTTCCCTTACACCAATCCTCATGCTAACATTCTCTGCATGTGAAGCAGGTACAGGACTAGCAATGCTAGTAGCCTCCACACGAACCCATGGTTCTGACCACTTACAAAACCTAAACCTCCTACAATGCTAAAAATCGTCCTACCAACCCTAATACTACTTCCAACAACTCTTCTTTCACCCCCAAAACTCATGTGAACAAACACCACAATGCACAGCCTATTAGTTGCCACCCTAAGCCTACAATGATTAGCACCCTCCTACTACCCATACAAAAACCTCACCCAGTACACAGGCATCGACCAAACATCCTCTCCACTGTTAGTCTTATCCTGCTGGCTCACGCCCCTTATAATCCTAGCAAGCCAAGGCCACTTACAACACGAGCCACCAACACGAAAACAAATCTTTACAATAGCCCTAATCATAGTGCAACCCCTTATCATCCTAGCCTTCTCAACTACAGAACTCATACTATTCTACATCTCCTTCGAAGCAACCTTAATCCCCACATTAGTCTTAATCACACGATGGGGGAGCCAACCAGAACGCCTGAGTGCAGGCATCTATCTCCTCTTTTACACTCTCATCAGCTCCCTTCCCCTCCTAGTTGCAATCCTATACCTACATACACAGATGGGCACCCTCCACTTCCCCACCCTAAAACACCACCCCTATATCTTACAGCCCACCTCACCCCAACACTGATCCCTTCTCCTCCTAAACGTCGCCCTCCTCATGGCCTTCATAGTAAAAGCACCCCTCTATGGGCTTCACCTGTGATTACCCAAAGCTCATGTAGAAGCCCCAATCGCAGGATCCATACTACTTGCCGCTCTCCTCCTTAAACTTGGCGGGTACGGCATCATACGTATTGCCCCCCTAACAAGCCCCCCTACAAACAGCCTCCTTCACTACCCGTTCATTACCCTTGCCTTATGAGGGGCCCTAATAACTAGCTCAATTTGCTTACGCCAAATTGACCTGAAGTCTCTCATTGCCTATTCCTCTGTAAGCCACATAGGCTTGGTCATTGCTGCATGCATAATCCAAACCCATTGATCCTATTCAGGAGCTATAATCCTTATAATCTCTCATGGTCTAACCTCCTCAATACTATTCTGCCTAGCCAATACGAACTACGAACGCACACACAGTCGTATCCTCCTACTAACCCGAGGACTACAACCACTCCTCCCCCTAATAGCCACCTGATGATTATTAGCCAACCTAACAAATATGGCCCTACCCCCTACCACAAACCTGATAGCAGAGTTGAGCATTATAGTCGCACTATTCAACTGATCCCCCCCGACAATTATCCTTACCGGGACTGCCACCCTACTAACCGCCTCATATACACTATCTATACTCACAACAACCCAACGAGGAACCCTACCCCCCCACATCACAACACTCCAAAGCTCCACCACACGGGAGCACTTACTAATGACCTTACACCTTCTCCCCACACTCCTCCTAATCCTAAAACCTGAACTAATCTCCGGACCTCTCTCATGCAAGTATAGTTTAAACCAAACATTAGACTGTGACCCTAAAAATAGAAGTTAGACCCTTCTTACCTGCCGAGGGGAGGTTCAACCAGCAAGAACTGCTAATTCCTGTATCTGAGTCTAAAGCCTCAGCCCCCTTACTTTTAAAGGATAACAGCTGTCCACTGGTCTTAGGAACCACTCATCTTGGTGCAAATCCAAGTAAAAGTAGTGGAAATAGCCCTACTCCTCAACACCCTCATGTTGCTCACACTAGCAACAATCCTAACGCCTACACTTCTCCCCGCCCTCCTATATACCTCCAAAAACTCCCCCAAAACCATTACCCTAACCATCAAAACCGCCTTCATTATCAGCCTGACACCAATAGTGCTCTTCACATATTCAGGGCTAGAAAGCATCACCTCACACTGAGAATGAAAATTCATCATAAACTTCAAAATTCCACTTAGCTTCAAGATAGATCAATATTCCCTCCTATTCTTTCCCATTGCACTATTTGTAACATGATCTATCCTACAATTCTCAATATACTATATAGCATCCGATCCACATATTACAAAATTCTTCTCCTACCTGACAACATTCCTAATCGCAATACTTACACTAACCATCGCTAACAACATCTTCATGCTCTTCATTGGCTGGGAAGGTGTTGGCATCATATCCTTCCTACTCATCAGCTGATGGCACGGACGAGCAGAGGCCAACACAGCAGCCCTACAAGCCGTACTCTATAACCGAATTGGAGATATCGGACTCATCCTAAGCATAGCATGACTCGCCTCCACCCTAAACTCCTGAGAAATGCAGCAAATATTCTCCCCCACAAACACCCCAACACTCCCCCTACTAGGCCTTATCCTAGCCGCCACAGGAAAATCAGCCCAATTCGGCCTCCACCCATGACTGCCCGCTGCCATAGAAGGCCCTACCCCTGTCTCAGCCCTACTCCACTCGAGCACAATAGTGGTCGCCGGAATCTTCCTGCTAATTCGTACTCACCCCCTACTTACCAACAACAAAACCGCCCTCACACTATGTCTTTGCCTAGGCGCCATATCCACACTATTTGCTGCCACCTGTGCTCTCACACAGAATGACATCAAAAAAATTATTGCCTTTTCCACATCTAGCCAGCTAGGGCTAATAATAGTCACTATTGGACTAAATCTCCCGCAACTAGCCTTCCTGCACATCTCAACCCATGCCTTCTTCAAAGCTATACTATTCCTATGCTCCGGATCAATCATTCACAGCCTAAACGGAGAACAGGACATCCGAAAAATGGGCGGCTTACAAAAAATACTCCCAACAACCACTTCTTGTCTAACAATCGGAAACCTAGCATTAATAGGGACCCCATTTCTAGCAGGATTCTTCTCAAAAGACCTTATCATCGAAAACCTAAACACCTCCCACCTAAATGCCTGAGCACTGACCTTAACACTGCTCGCTACAGCCTTCACCGCCACATACAGCCTACGAATAGCCCTCCTAGTACAAACAAAATTCACCCGAATGCCAACAATCACCCCAATGGACGAAAACAACCCACAAATTACCAACCCAATCACTCGCTTAGCCTTAGGAAGCATCATGGCTGGCCTACTAATCACATCTTACATAACCCCTACACAAACCCCACCAATAACAATACCCCTGCTAACAAAGACTACCGCCATCCTAGTAACAACTGCAGGCATCATTCTCGCCTTAGAAATCACAGCTACAACCCACACCCTAACCCAACCCAAACAAAACCCCTATTCAAACTTCTCTCTAACACTAGGATACTTTAACCCCTTAACCCATCGACCAAGCTCCCTGGCCCTACTAAACTCAGGGCAAAAAATCGCCAGCCACCTAGTCGACCTCTCCTGATATAAAAAAATGGGACCAGAAGGGCTTGCCGACCTACAAACCATAGCAGCCAAAGCCTCTACCACACTACACAAAGGATTAATCAAAGCCTATTTAGGATCATCCGCACTATCTATCCTAATCATTCTACTACTACTATAACCAAAAATCTAATGGCCCCCAACCTACGAAAGCACCACCCCCTTCTCAAAATAGTAAACAGCTCCCTAATCGACCTACCAACACCCTCAAACATCTCAGCATGATGAAATTTCGGGTCCCTCTTAGGAATCTGCCTAACAACACAAATCTTAACCGGCCTACTCCTAGCTGCCCACTACACTGCAGATACCTCTCTAGCCTTCTCATCCGTGGCTAACATATGCCGAAACGTACAATATGGCTGACTAATCCGAAACCTCCACGCAAACGGAGCCTCATTCTTCTTCATCTGTGTCTACCTTCACATCGCCCGAGGCTTCTACTACGGTTCGTACCTATATAAAGAGACCTGAAACACAGGTATTATCCTCCTACTTACCCTTATAGCCACAGCCTTTGTTGGTTACGTCTTACCATGGGGTCAAATATCCTTCTGAGGGGCTACAGTAATCACAAACCTATTCTCTGCTATCCCCTATATCGGCCATGCTTTAGTAGAATGAGCTTGAGGTGGATTCTCTGTAGACAACCCCACCTTAACACGATTCTTCACCCTACACTTCCTCCTCCCATTCATAATCACTAGCCTAGTCCTCATCCATCTAACCTTCCTTCACGAATCAGGATCAAACAACCCCCTAGGCATCCCCTCAAACTGTGACAAAATCCCGTTCCACCCTTACTTCTCCCTAAAAGATCTACTAGGGTTCACAATCATACTATTTCTACTCACCACTCTTGCTCTATTCTCCCCCAACCTATTAGGAGACCCTGAAAACTTTACTCCAGCAAACCCCCTAGTAACTCCCCCACACATCAAACCAGAGTGATACTTCCTCTTTGCATATGCAATTCTACGCTCAATTCCCAACAAATTAGGAGGTGTCCTAGCCCTAGCTGCCTCCGTACTAATCCTATTCCTAAGTCCCCTATTACACAAATCTAAACAACGAGCCATAACCTTTCGCCCCTTATCCCAACTTCTATTCTGAACACTAGCCGCCAACTTATTTATCCTAACGTGAATCGGAAGTCAACCAGTAGAACACCCCTTCATTATCATCGGACAATTAGCCTCATTAACCTATTTCACCATCATCCTAATCCTACTCCCCACCATCTCCTACCTAGAAAACAAAATCCTCAACTAAACTCTAATAGTTTACAAAAAACATTGGTCTTGTAAACCAAAAGACGAAGGTTTACTACTTCTTAGAGTTCCCATCAGAAAAAGAGGACTAAACCTCTATCACCAACTCCCAAAGCTGGCATTTTACATTAAACTATTCTCTGACCCTAAACTGCCCGAATGACCCCCCGAGACAAGCCTCGCACAAGCTCCAGCACAACAAACAAGGTTAACAACAACCCCCAGCCAGCCACCAGAAACATACCTGCTCCACAAGAATAAAACAAAGCCACACCACTAAAATCCAACCGAGCAAAAACCACCCCGACACTATCAACAGTATCCACCTTAAACCCCCCACCCCACCCCCAAACAACAAGCCCCACACCTGCAGGTACAAATCCCAAAACATAACCCACAACATGTCAACCCCCCCAAGCCTGAGGAAACGGATCAGCCGCTAACGAAACAGAGTACACAAAAACCACCAACATCCCACCTAAATACACCATAAAAAGCACCAGAGACACAAAAGAGGCCCCCAAACTCACTAACCACCCACATCCCACAACAGACCCAAAAACTAACCCAACAACGCCATAATGAGGGGAAGGATTAGACGCTACCAACAACGACGCCAAAACAAAACCAACCCCCAAAAACACCAGAAAATAGGTCATAGTATTCTTACTTGGATTTAACCAAGGTCTATGGCCTGAAAAGCCATCGTTGTTTCCTCAACTACAAGAACCCCATACCCTCAGGGTAGCCCCCCCTACCCCCCCACTGAGGTGTGGGCTGGTTTGCTTGGCCTATCCAGGCTATGTATATCGTACATTTAATAATGGTACCCTATACATTATATTAAGTTATTAAGGACTAGGTAATTCATGCTTTAATGACATATATGGTATCAATGGACTAAGCTCTGACTCAGTACGGTCCTACTTCAGGGATTGGAAAACTTCATGGTTCACGACAGTCAAGTTTTATGGTCTAGGTCAAGGTACCGCCACTTTTAACCCTGCTGGTCTAGTATACGGAAGTGCTCTAGTATAAGAACTTCATGCTCTAATGACATACCCTGGCACTCTTTATCCCAATAGCTTTAAGCATACGGAAGTGCTTTAGTACAAAGGACTTATCGGCCCCGCCCATAATTGGCCCGGGAACTTTCTTATCCCGTAAGACTCGTTTCAGGAGCCCGGTTATTTATTAGTCTGACTACTCACGAGAGATCATCAACCCGGTGTAAGTAAGGTTCGGTATTCCCAGCGTCAGGTCCATTCTTTCCCCCTACACCCTTACACTTCTTGCGCTTTTGCGCCTCTGGTTCCTCGGTCAGGCACATAACTTGGTTTATTTTCCTCACCTTGCCATCTGGCCATCTGGTTCGCTATTTGCGTACATAGCCCCTCGTAATCGCGACATTCCCAGTGTCTCTTCGCTTTTGGTTCTCTTTTTTTGGGCCATCTCACTCTACACTTCCAGTGCAATGGGTACTCAATTGGTTGACATGGACATACAATCCATAGCGAACCCTTTTTTGGCCTTCTAGCACAAATTAATGATACGGTTTCAGGTGTGGGGACGTCTCATTTTCGCACTGATGCACTTGCTCCCCCATTCGGTTATGCTCGCTTTACATCTCTTTCTCGCTATACCCATTAATTAATGGTTGTTGGACACCGTCTCTCATCTCGGGCATTCGGTTTGAATCTCATGGGTTACTTAATGCGACGGTTGAGGTATATTCCAGTCTCATCTTTACCCTGATGCACTTTGTTTGACACCTTATATCCCCGCAACCTCATTACCATGAGGCTATTTGATCAATGGTCGCAGGACATAATTCTTCACTTTTCTTCCTCTTTTTAACATCTCCACCTAAACTCCATTTGTCTTTAAACAAAACCAGGAAAATTCCAAAAAACAAACCCTTGCCTTAACAAACTCTTACAAACACTTACAAACACTTACAAACAAACAAACTTTCCCGCTTGGTTTACGAATCATTACACTAAACATCACTTCGTTTAAAACACACCAACCTTTCTCCCACCTTGTTTGCTTGGTCTTAATCACTTTATACCTCAACTACCCCATCCAAAACGTTCGATCTACCTTAAATTTTTACTGTTTATTTACTTAAATTTATCATCCTATTTAGATACATCTTCCGCCTCCTATCCAATACCCGTACCCCTACCCACCTGACAAACAATGAGCAAACAAACTCC